AGAGTTCCTTTACAAACAATTGAAGCTAAAATTGATTATTGTTCCTATACAGTTCGAACTATTTATGGGGTCTTAGGAATAAAAATTTGGATATTCGTAGACGAAGAATAAAAAAACTTTCTTTATCTTTACATTTTATCCAACCATAAAAAACGAAAACTATGTAGTATAACACCATAACAGTAATAAAAAATTGCAGTCTTCTTTTTTATGTTTAAGAATAAAATAAGCAATTCTATAAGATTTAATAAAAATTTCCATCAAAACTCCTTTGATATAATTGCTATGCTTAGTGTGTGACTCGTTGGTTTAGGATTAGATTAAGATAAACAAAAAAGAAAAAAAGAACTTACCTATAACAGCAACAAATAACTATAGCATTACTAAATAACCTAAACAACTCATTGCTTCACATTATCTGGATAAAAAAATCAGTCAAGATATGATAAATTGATCATATCATTGTAGCAACTGAAAAAAAAGAATAACGAAATATGATTATAAGTAAGGTAATCGAAAAGTATGCAGATAAGTGGAAGGATGAAAGAAAGAGAGAAAAAATTGAATATTAATGATATATGATTCCAATTTGGAAAGTCTATGAGGTCACTGTAAGAAAAGCAATGTAATAAAGCATCAATACAGATTCATTCATAATAATTAGATAAATCTGTTCCGAAAACAAAAAAAATGAAGAGCCTTGAGCCAATAAAAACTGAGAAAATTGACTCAAAAACACATTAAAAAAATGAAATTCCCAATTTCATATAAGAGCTCCATTGTAGAATTCGGGCCTAATGATTAATCAAGAAGCGATGGGAACGACGGAACCCATGAATATAGAGAATTCTATTGAAAAACAAATCTTAGTAATTCATTGGACAGGATGGCGGAATAAACCAAAACTTTATTATCTCTTCTGATTGTTATTCTGCGATCTCCTGGGATAAACATCAAACTTAATATAGATAGTGAAAGAGTAAATATTCGCCGGCGAATATCTTTTTTTGAAATAAAAGTAATAAAATACGAAAAAAAAAATTAAAAAGATAAAAGAAAAAAAGGATTTGTTAGAATATTCTAACTCTAACAAAAACGACATTCGAGATGATGATATTAGGTTATTTTGAAATAAATAGAATTCATCTTGGATTCCATTTCGAAAAAGACATACACAAATTTAGAAGAGATCAGATGAAATTTAATGCCATGATTAATAGAATTAATCATTAACTACATCTATATCTTAATACAAGCTTTTTTAGTTCTTTTATTCGCGAGGAGCTGGATGAGAAGAAACTCTCACGTTCAGTTCTGTAGTAGAGATGGAATTTCGAATTTAGAAAAAACCCATCAACTATAACCCAAAAAGAACCAGATTTCGTAAACAACATCGAGGAAGACTAAAAGGAATATCTTCTCGTGGGAATCGTATTTGTTTTGGCAGATATGCTCTTCAAACACTTGAACCCGCTTGGATCACATCTAGACAAATAGAAGCAGGGCGACGAGCAATGACACGAAATGTACGACGTGGTGGAAAAATTTGGGTACGTATCTTTCCAGACAAACCAGTTACAGTAAGACCTGCGGAAACGCGTATGGGTTCTGGGAAAGGATCCCCCGAGTATTGGGTAGCTGTGGTTAAACCAGGTAAAATCCTTTATGAAATGGGTGGTGTACCCGAAAATATAGCCAGAAAAGCTATTTCAATAGCGGCATCAAAAATGCCTATAAAAACCCAATTCATTATTTCTGAATAGGAATATAGAATGAAAAAGCTAAATAACATTTAAAGATAAAAAGATTATCAGTTTTCTTTTTTTGACAAACAATATTTTTTTACTTCGTCCTTTGCATTATAAAGAAGAGATACAAAAAAAATGATATGATTCAACCACAAACCTATTTGAATGTAGCAGACAACAGCGGGGCTCGAAAATTGATGTGTATTCGAATAATAGGAGCTAGTAATCGCCGATATGCTCATATTGGTGACGTTATTGTTGCTGTAATCAAAGAAGCAATACCAAATACTCCTCTAGAAAGATCAGAAGTGATTAGAGCTGTAATTGTACGTACTTGTAAAGAACTCAAACGTAACAATGGGACGATAATACGATATGATGACAATGCCGCAGTTGTCATTGATCAAGAAGGAAATCCAAAAGGAACTCGAGTATTTGGGGCGATCCCACGGGAATTGAGACAATTAAACTTTACTAAAATAGTTTCATTAGCTCCTGAGGTCTTATAAGATCTAAATATCGATAGTTTAGTATAGGATTAAAAAAACTGGTATTGAAATAAAATTAATTAATAGATTGTGTATCACGCATATACCCTTAATATTAAAATATTAAGAATTTAATTCATATATTAATATATAATTCGTCTATATCTATATATAAATAAAAGATATAAATAAAAGAAAAAGAACATGTTGATTATATCAAAATTATAGAACAATAAGGAATTTTAACTTATCATGGGGAAAGACACTATTGCTGATATAATAACTTCTATACGAAATGCTGACATGAATAGAAAAGGAACGGTTCGGATAGGATCGACTAACATCACCGAAAGCATTGTGAAAATCCTTTTACGAGAGGGTTTTATCGAAAACGTAAGGAAACATCGCGAAAGCAACCAATATTTTTTGATTTTAACCCTAAGACACCGACGAAATAAGAAAGAATCCTATAAAACGATTTTAAATTTAAAGAGAATAAGTCGCCCGGGTCTACGAATCTATTCTAACTCTCAACGAATTCCACGAATTTTAGGCGGAATAGGAATTGTAATTCTTTCGACTTCTCAAGGTATAATGACAGACCGAGAAGCTCGACTAAAAAGAATCGGCGGAGAAATTTTGTGTTATATATGGTAATCCTTCTAATATAAAAATTAGATATCTGGAACTTACGATTTGTGAAAAAAGGGGGGTTGTGTAATACCACCCCTGTTCAAAAAAGGTTCGGATGTTTTACTTCAAATGAAATTAAAGAAAAAATGAATTAATGAAAGTTTTCTTTCTTAATCACTTCCGAACGGCATGGTTCGATTTTGTTTAGATACTAAAGATTTTTTTCATGCTTCTGAAAGGATTCGACATAATTTTGTATAGGTATACCTATAGGATAAAAAAGTACAATTTGGAGTAAGTTCTTAGGTATAAGTTAATCCGGGGACAGCCGTTTTCTAGACGCCATAACAAGGATTCAAACGAGTAAGTGGTTTTTTCAATTTCAACCATTCCTTTCACGAAGATACAATTCAAGATTCAAAAATATCAAGAAACTTTTTTTTCGTCCACCAATAAATATATTCACAGAATTAAGGAATAACAACTATGAAAATAAGGGCTTCCGTTCGTAAAATTTGTGAAAAGTGTCGACTAATCCGCAGGAGGGGACGAATTAGAGTAATTTGTTCCAACCCGAGGCATAAACAAAGACAAGGATAATCTTACTAAAGGAACTCAAGTAAAGGAAAAGGCACTTCCAAAGAGCTGGAAAAAAAAAGGTCTGTTTTGACATGAAATGGATATATCCATATATTTCTTGTGAAATGAAAAAATATGGCAAAACCTATATTAAGAATTGGTTCACGTAAAAATACACGTAGTGGTTCACGTAAAAATGTACGTAGAATACCAAAGGGAGTGATTCATGTTCAAGCAAGTTTCAACAATACCATTGTGACCGTTACAGATGTACGAGGTCGGGTGATTTCTTGGTCCTCCGCAGGTACTTGTGGATTCCGGGGTACAAGAAGAGGAACACCTTTTGCTGCCCAAACCGCAGCAGGAAATGCTATTCGAGCGGTAGTGGATCAAGGTATGCAACGAGCTGAAGTAAGGATAAAAGGCCCTGGACTCGGAAGAGATGCAGCATTACGAGCTATTCGTAGAAGCGGTATACTTTTAAGTTTCGTACGAGACGTAACCCCTATGCCACATAATGGTTGTAGACCCCCTAAAAAAAGACGTGTATAGAACTAACTAAAGGCTGAAAGGGTTTCAAGAGAAATAAACGATTCAATGATCTGATCAAATAAAATTACTATGGTTCGAGAGAAAGTCAAAGTATCTACTCGGACACTACAGTGGAAGTGTGTTGAATCAAGAAGAGACAGTAAGCGTCTTTATTATGGACGCTTTATTCTGTCTCCACTTATGAAAGGTCAAGCCGATACAATAGGCATTGCGATGCGAAGAGCTTTACTTGGCGAAATAGAAGGAACATGTATTACACGTGCAAAATCTGAGAACATACCACATGACTATTCTAACATAGTAGGTATTCAAGAATCAGTACATGAAATTTTAATGAATTTGAACGAGATTGTATTAAGAAGTAATCTATATGGAACACGCAACGCGCTTATTTGTGTCCAAGGTCCTGGATATATAACTGCTCGAGACATAATTTTACCGCCCTCTGTGGAAATCATTGATAATACACAGCATATAGCTACCTTAACGGAACCAATAGATTTGTGTATTGAATTAAAAATCGAGAGGAATCGCGGATATAGTCTAAAAATGTCAAATAACTTTGAAGACAGAAGTTATCCTATCGATGCTGTATTCATGCCTGTTCAAAACGCGAATCATAGTATTCATTCTTATGGGAATGGGAATGAAAAACAAGAGATTCTTTTTCTAGAAATATGGACAAATGGAAGTTTAACTCCTAAAGAAGCACTTCATGAAGCCTCCCGGAATTTGATTAATTTATTTATTCCTTTTCTACATGTAGAAGAAGAAACGTTCTATTTAGAGAACAATCAACATCAAGTTACTTTACCCTTTTTTCCTTTTCATAATAGATTAGTTAACCTAAGAAAAAAAACAAAAGAACTAGCCTTTCAATATATTTTTATTGACCAATTAGAATTGCCTCCCAGAATCTACAATTGTCTCAAAAAGTCCAATATACATACATTATTGGACCTTTTGAATAACAGTCAAGAAGACCTTATCAAAATTGAAC